TCCATCCCTTTTCCTCTGAATAGGAAGCATTGATGGCGGGGTTATTGCTCTTATTTTGTCGGTAAGACTAAGCTTTTAAAAGATAGGGGTAAAGAAAGAAGTTTCGAAAAGACTGACACCATAGAGCAAGCTGTCAGGCGACAAGCAGCTAGGGGAGATTTTGAATAGGGGTATGCACGCCATGGCCTAAGTCATGCTTAAATGTTAGGTATAAAAACATCTATTTTTTTGAAGCTGTGGTCTAATCGAACTTAGCCCTTACAAACCCAGTTCCGGCTTGCTTCGCATAGGCTACACAAGCCAGGGAGAGGTCTTTTTTTATTTTATTTATATAAATCCCCTTCACCACCTACACTACTTGAGAAGAAAGAAAGACCACTGCCTCACTCAGAAAGCAAGAGAAATTCAAATATCAAATAGATAGGGCGCCGGAGCTAACGTTCCTTGGGAATAGCAATTATCTGCTTCCTGAATAGAAAAGACAGGGAGACCTATTCTCCATTCATCACCAGAGAAAGATTTCATCTTCCAATTCATAAATGATGAACCACTTATAGTTTATAAAGGCAGCTCTATTTAATCTGATAAGGACGAATAATGTGTCTTGTCATGTTTTGTCCTTTAGCCATCTCACTTTCTCTGGGCTACTATTTATAGTCGTGTTTACCAGCTCATATGTAGCTTCCGAAATTAGGCTATCAACTAACTTATTATGATGTATCGCTGCATACTTATCTAGTGCGGCCTGTTCATGTTCACGCCTCCGCTGCAATTTCTTCTGTTGGAGTAAGGCCATGGAATTAAGGAAAGGGCTTATCTGCGGTTGCCGCTCTTGTCTTATCTGCCCTTGTCGTTCTTAGAGTAAGCGCTGCAAAGTCAGTAGTAGTAGTACTAGGTGACTTGACCTTCTTCGAATGGGATTTGGATTTCCTACGCCCACGCCCACGACAAAGGAAGGGGCAATCAAGCCTTTTGAAACTAGTTCAAATAGCCCTAGCTAGATGACAGCCCAATGGAAGCCCCTAAGCTAAGGAGTGTAGGCTTGCTTCGCATAGGCTACACAAGCCAGGGAAATCAAGGAAAAAGAACAGATGAGCCCTTGCCTATACCAGAGAGACTTGTGAGATCGATAGAGAGAACGAGGCCAGGGGAAGAGAGCCATTCTTTATAAGAGAACGGGAATAAGGAAAAAAGATAGCACTTAGGAGAGGGTTACTACTATAGAATAAGATAAGAACTATCAATGTCTTTCACACTGGGATTCTCACTTTTCGAAGTCTCACAGCCTAGATTTCTCTTTTTAAAATCGATGTATTTTTTTTTCTTTTCTTCTTGACAACGGGGACTATATTTGACAGCCATTCCGTGTAACGGATTGGCCTGATGAATTTCGCGTTCAAGAGGCGCTCGATTTCTTCTTTCACCTTTGCTGTGATCTCGGGAGACATCCGCCTGGGCTGGGCGGTTGCTTGTAAGGTTTGAAGCCTTGCTTGATCGGTAACTGGTGTTCGACCAGATTCCTATCAAGGCCAGGCATTTCTGAATACTCCCAAGCAAAGCCGTCTTTGTATTCTTGCAAAAGATTTATACAATTGCTTTGGCCATTTCACTAGATAGGTTCTTACTTACATATGTGGGCCGAGGTTCTGCTTCTGCCTCTAGGTTTACTTCGATCACATCATCCTGAACTTTTGATCGTATGTCGTCCAGCTTTGCTAGTGCTGTGGGTGTAAGTCTTATAATGTCAGCTCTCTTGAAGGCCAATCGATCTCTGCTTGATTGGCCGTAACTGCATGATCGATCTCACGAAGATTCCCATGTAGATCTATGAAACTACAGCCGAACCAAATGCTTTCTTCTGAATTCTAAAGGTCGTTCGGCTCCATACCAGTGACGCATCACTGACTTGTTTGTGTCGTCGAGGCCCGATCGACAGGTGTCTTCGGCGGGGCTCAATAGCGGCGATCGGTCGATCAGACCGAACAACCTGTGGAATCGTTACTTGAATATCGCCCTTCTCATAGTAATAAACATCAGCGTAGACTTTCGCTGCGTTGGCTTCGTATTCAAAGGGCCTTGGGTCCGCAGGGAAAACTGGAACCTGATTGTTGTGCCATAGCATGATACACTGGTTGAGGCTCGATGGCACACACATGTTCCTGTGTATTCATTCTCTTCTCAAGAGTACGTTGTACTGTACTGGGGCGTCGATCACATAAAACTTTGTCAGGCTTCTGTAATCGCCGATCTGGACCTCTAAGGGAATGGAAGAGCTTTTGTTTTGGCTATCATTGAAGCCATATATTACAATATAGCTCTATTCTCTATTTCTTTCTTCCGAGCTTTTTTACTGTCTGAACGAGGACGATATTGACTGCAGCTCCATTTTCGATCAATACTTTTTCTTAAGGATCGTTTTCCAAGCTTGCTTTCATATAGAGTGGTCTGAGGTGGCTTGGAGGTGGGTCTGTAGAAGGGAGCCTCTGGCTTCGTCGTACCCTGCCTACTCCTCTTTCACTGGCTTCTACTTGTCTTTTACTGGCTTATTTGTACCCAGATACATGATGAAACTCCCCTCGGCCAATCGTCACTTGCCAGCTCCGTCCTAGCTTAGAAAAAAGATGTTTGGCTGAACCCCTATCTCTTGATTGATCTGACGCTTGCTTTTTCCCAGTCAAGAAGTACCCTTTAAAGCTCTGTAAGTACAGTCACCAGTACAGCACTAGCTCTTACAGCAAACAGCAATAGCTACCTTTACAGCTTGCTCTGTCAGTCCACTAGCAATACACCAGTACAGTAAGTCAGTACAGCACTAGCAATAGCTTTTTTCAGTACAATGAGTCAAGTCAGGTGTTAATCTTTATTACATAACCTTAAAGAATTTGTACAAACAAACAAGAAAGACACGCGAGTAATATGATTATCAAGATCTTGATTCTACTTCTTGAATCTTGGAATCTTTGATCTTGATGGAATGCGTGCTGATAGGATGAGATGGGATGGTCTCGTGGATCACACGTGGAGATGAGAGCCTCATCCAACGTTGGGGAGACATCCACACGAGTTTAGGCTTGTGGAGGTGGGTCTTTCCCTAAGGTGACGAGTTCCCTATCTAGTCCCTGTGAGTTGAGCGTCTCTTTCATGTTCCTAGACTGCCAGGTTACGTTACCAATGTGTGGGGAATCCCTAAATATTAGGTTGGGTATACCTCTGGGGGCGTTGGGGAACTTATCCAGAATGACCGATTCTTTTTTGACATTTGAAACCAAGAATACTTTTGTTGAAATGCTCTTAATCTATTAAGATAAAAATTATTTCAATAAGAAAGTACGTCAGTTATAACATATAACAGCAAGCTAAATAGACTTTCATTCATGAAAAGACTTTCTCTTCAAAAGAAGCGTTCCTTGCAACAATTGTTTGTTTGTAACTTTTTCTAAGAATTCATTGAATTTTTTTTGAATCGATTGATCGATCAACGGAAAGATTCCTACAGGGCTAATTGAGAGACAAGGACTCCAAAAACTATGGTTTGGCAGGGCTTGCTAATTCCTCGAATGAGTTCCAGGCTTGTTGACTCGAGTTTAAGCCCCTATTTCGAAAGGCCAATGATGCTTGCTACCTGGCTGGCAAATAAGCGAATAGTAGAGTTGTAGGTATTGCGCTTATTCGATTGCACGGTGGGAACAGCATTTATCCTCCTCATACAACTTGATGAACCCAGCCAAAAAAGGTGAGCGCCCCTACTAAACCTTATTGAAAAGGCCCCTGACTATACTATAGATAGGCTCGAAGCTATTTGACTTTGATTGCAGGGGCGCATTAGCGCTTTACTAATAACATAGAAAGGTTCTGGAAGAAAACCTACTCCTAACAAGTTGCTGAGTTCCGCTTTCGGGGCTACCTTACTTACCGACTTTAGGGCTTATGTAATATATAAAGAAGAGCCCTCTTAGGGCCTTTTTGTTTAAGGGCTGCTCGCCTTTTGAATAGAAGGAAGTGAGATAGCGGAGGTGATTTCGGTAAACCGATGCATGAGCTGAGGCTCCCATGTCCCGCCGACCCTCCGAAAAAGTCAGGTCGTAAAACGGCTCATAGGAAGTCAGAAGCAAGCAGAGTCAAACTCACATAAGCAGAAGAGAAGACACATTCATGAAAAGCGAGAAGCCGTGCCGTGAGAGAATGACCAAGTATTCATAGATCTGACTTACGGGTAAGAGTAGGAAAATCTATTAGTCCGTATCGTAAGTCTACTTGTTACAAACAAAAAGCGAACATCCCCATTCCAAAACATTCACATAGGTCCTCAAGCAGGCATCGAAAAGAGGACGAAAAGAGTCTATTTACTTTTTATTCCGGAATGTATCATGGCCCTATCTATTCATCTTTTTCTAAAAAAAAAAAAAAAGAGTTCCGCATCTCTCCGGGGCCCGGAGAACAAATAGGCGTGGGGAAGAGGGAGAGGTAGGGGGGCTCGTAGCCCTCCTCTCCCGTTGCTGTTCCCGGACCACCCATCCCTTCCTTCCCCTTCGCCCGGCCCGGTGAGGTCCGATGAGATCAGATCTCTCGAACGAAGTGAAGTGATAGGAAGAGAAGACTGCTGGCAGGAGATCTCTATTCATTACACCCTCTTGTATAGTAAGGGGAAAACGTTTGTTCCAAACCTGCGCACCAGCTGAAGAAAGGTGGAAGCTTACCTTATTATTAAGGGCAAAAAGGTTCTGGAAGAAAACCTACTCCTAACAAGTTGCTAGATCGAAGTAGGACATTCTCCATCCGCCCGCCAGCAGCAGAGAGGGTTCGATTCCCGTTATACGCGATGTGGCGAAAAAGACTGATTCAACGAGATATGCCTTGCCTGCATTAAGATTTAAAACTTGTCGTCTACTTCCAGGAAATGTTCGGAACAGAGAACTTACAATAATACAACGCCGCATTCTCCGAAAATTGAGGAACAAGAAAAGATCTATTAAGAAAAAGATTTATCCGAGAGAAAATCT